CCCCAGTTCAAATCTGGGTGTCGCCTGATCAACAAAATACTTAGAATTTCTTATTCTACTGATAGAATAGAACTCGACAAATTCTTGCCCTGCATAAGCAAAGGCAAAGGACGGGGCTTGTCGATACTTGATTTATAGAATACATAGTTCTATAAAAGACTGTAAGTTGTTTTCTCAAAATCTGGCTCTGTTTGGGTTCTGGGTAGCGGCCCAAACAGATATACCAATAGGGATGAGGTAAGGCTTACTTATTAATTCCAGAACTACGAAAGTAAGAGGTCAGAAATCTTGGTATCCAAAGGTTCCTAAAGGACATTCCATTTTTGCTCCTAGGATTGAAGAAAAGATTATACGAAAGACTATCAAGACTTCCTAATTATCTTACACTACCTACACTAACGTAGGGTCTACTGACTCTGTCTGGAATTAGATTGGATAGGCTGATGGGAAATCAATTTAGGAGTTGTGGAAAGGACTGAAGATACTTTGTATCCATACTTACGAGAGACTCCGAGTACTCAAACATTCAATCAGGACGGTTGGTCGGCTCTTATCTTATAGAATAACAGAGTAAAAGTCAAAGTAAAAAAAAAAGATTTCTTTGGTCGTGTAAGGGGATTACAAAAAAAATGTATGTAATAATGGTAGTGATGTCTCCCCATTCTTTCACAGAAAGAAAGACAGTAAGGCTTAGATCAAATAGGAAATGTAGGTATCTAATAGATAGTTATCTATCTTGATGGTATATTTTTTTTTTATTTTTGCTTATGAAAGAAAGGTAACAAAACAAACAATAGGTCTTACTATTCCCACATGTTCCATTAGGAGCATTCCTTTGCAATTTGCAAGGAAAAGGTGTGTGTATCGTATTTTTACTTAATACCTCCCAATTCTACCAGAAATCCTATAAAGAATCTGTTACGAGTGGATTCATTGAATTGGTTCATCAATAGCCTTAAGTCAGAATCCCATTTTGACTCTGCGCCATTGATTCTACTATGATTATTGATCAATAATGGAATAATTCCTTCATAGAAATAGGAGATATAATTCACATGGATATAGTAAGTCTCGCTTGGGCTGCTTTAATGGTAGTCTTTACATTTTCCCTTTCACTCGTAGTATGGGGAAGGAGTGGACTCTAGGTATATTAATAATTGATTGAGTAATCGATTGAGTAATCGATTGAGTAATCGATTGAGTAATCGAATTGTATCAATTGTTTAATTGATCGTTTTGCATTGATCGTTTTTCGAAGCTTTATTTTTAAATGTCTTTCTTTCAAAATTATACTGGAAAGACAATAATGAATAATAACCATTCGATCAAACAACGAATGATTACTATAGTTTAGTTGTATTTCAAAACTCAAATCTACGCATGATAGGAAATTTTTTCCAACCGAATTCCTCCTAAATATTCTGTTTGGATAAACCTGTTCTTACCAGAATTATGGATATTACAATGAGAAAAAACCAATCCCTAGTTTTTTCTTTATTTGTTTCTCGCTTTCTTTACTTTCACTGTTCTAAGAACAAATCGTTCTGCTATTAGATTACGACGATACTTACTTTCTACTGGAAGTGACTAGTGGTTGTCCAAAGAGGTTCTACACATAATAAAATTTGATCTTTCTTCCGCTGAGTGATCCACCACATATCATACATTTAACATTTTAGACTCCTAGAGATTTTTTTATGCTTTTTTGACTCATCTCATGTCATGTTTAAGCATGAAAAATGGTCCGAGTCCCCTTTACTAATCTACTTCCTTTCAAAATCTGAAGAAGTTACCATAGAACTTCGTAAATGATCTGTTAATGGCTCAATCAATGACTTCTTGGGATGGGAAATCAAAAAAATTCCTTGGTTTTGTTTTCTTTTGCTATAATATATTCCTATACTATTCTTCCTCTATTGATTCTTTTGATGGATCCCGGAACCTATATATAAAATTATAAGAAACCTAGGAATTAGAAGAATTGGCCTTCGATTATTTTGGGTTGATCGAAATCGAGTGGATGTAGCGAAAAAAAGAAATAGAATTAGACTGCTATTTCGATGTACTAGTCTACTATTTAGATTAGATGTACATCTAATACATCATATACATACATATTGTAAATTGATCTATATAAACCCTCCATTTAGATAAAGTCTATATCTGTATACAATACAACTTTATATGATAATATCATTGTATACAATATTAGATAATATAAAATACTCTAAAGTGTGGTAGAAAGGACTATATATAGTCCTTTCTACCACATTTTATGATTCCAACCAGATCATTTCATTTAAGACTTGGAATTTTCTTTTAATCCCTTTCTTTCATTTCTTCAATCATTGAAAAAAGGATTGATAAGAACTAATAATTAAGATTCAAATTAATCATTTTGACTGACTGTTTTTACGTAGATAATAAGTAAAAAAGCAGTAGGAACTAGAATGAACAGTGCAGTAGCAATAAATGCGAGAATATTGACTTCCATAATTTCATTATTTATTTTTTTTTCTTCGCAATAACTCGGGATGTAATCCCATAGAGATGAGAAATTTAACTCCTGTAAATTCATTGGGATGAATTGATCCTGATGATACTGAATAGGATCAATATTATGAATAACAATATCTGATCTATCAAATCGATTCATCGTCGAGAATTGAATAGTATAACATGGGAAGATCCTTTATCCATACTAATTACGAAATGGGATTTTTTATTGGATCAGGAATCCCATTGGATTTTTCATCCTCTTCCACTTTTTCTTTTCTATAACCTACTGTCTTCCTTATCTTATACAACTCTCCTTCCTGTGTATTATACTTACAATTATGAGGTATTATATGACCGGTATTCTATGGGTCACACACAGACCCAAACGAGGTGAGATGGAAAAAAAGGGATTAAATAAAAAAGATCAAATATTCCAACAAATTTACTGAAAGGGGTCCTTGCTCGGTCTTTTCTTTTATTTTATTAGTATCCTCTTTCTTGTATTTATTTGTACTGGAATGCATACATCAAAAACGATGTCTGCAATTTGAATGAGAATGAGATAGATTGTTTACAATTAGTCATTGAGGATACACAAACAAAGTCAGAACTAGAAAAGGTGTGGTTTAACCTGAAAAGTACTCTGTCGAGGTAATTATGTTAAGTTCATTGTCCATCGTACAATAAACGAATACCATTTTTGTATGTACTCCCGGTAAAATAGGATCACTCTACTCCATTTCATTGATCAAGAACAATCGAAAAAGAAAGTAAGACGAGGATGGTATCTCTTAAAATACTGAATATAGTAATACCACCGATTGTACTAATGTACATATGATATGTCTCTCCTTTATCAATCGGGAGTAGTGGAAAGATTTGAAATTCCCGTATCCATATTTGTGTGATGATAAATGCGAAATAAAAAACAAAAGAAATAAGGATCCCCACTGGGGATTAGATCTTGCTTCCTGTCCCCCTTTTCCGTGAAAAGAGAGAGATGAATTGATAAATTCACCGGATCCTAGTTCGGGACTGACGGGGCTCGAACCCGCAGCTTCCGCCTTGACAGGGCGGTGCTCTGACCAATTGAACTACAATCCCAGCGAGGTGTATGGCATACATATTCTTAATGTTACATATTCTTAATGTAATCATAAGAACATTCTAGTCCTAGTCGTCGTATTGTAAGAAAGACAGGAATGATATACTGATATCATATCCACATATAATATGGGCTATAGTGAGAGTGACACGGATTACTAGTAACCAATAATTATTTTACGGCCAAAAGTGGATAATCAATCTTTCAATGAGAAAAAAGAACTAAACTTTTTTGTTTGCTTTTCATGATACTTTACTTAATTAAGTAAAGTATCATGAATTAGATCCTTAGAAAGATCAGAAAGAGAAAAATAGGGATAGAGAAAAAAAAATTGATCCTTTCTCTTTATTTCTACGAATTAGGCATTTCCGTTTATGGAAGACAAATTGGTTATATCATATTCATGGAGCGGTGAATTATTGGGCCGAGCTGGATTTGAACCAGCGTAGACATATTGCCAACGAATTTACAGTCCGTCCCCATTAACCGCTCGGGCATCGACCCAGGAAGAATTCATTCTAGGCTTATCGATAATCTATGATCAACTTCCTTTCATAGTACCCTACCCCCAGGGGAAGTCGAATCCCCGCTGCCTCCTTGAAAGAGAGATGTCCTGAACCACTAGACGATAGGGGCATATACGCCCGACCATCATCATACTATGATGATAGTATGAGCAGTTTTTTGGAATTGTCAATATAGTCTAATGGTATGACTAGATCCAAAAAATCTTTCCTACTTTTATGTTATGATTTAAAAATTTTTTTTTTTTTCAAAAATTCAAAATAATAATCTTATCTACTTTTGGAGTAAATCCAATTTATTGTTCCTGAATGAACTCCTATGCATATACGTATATATTATGTACATATAGTACATATATACATATATGCAGTAGACTCATAATGGAAAAAAACGGCTAATTCATGAATTGAATAAAACGGCCCTTTTAACTCAGTGGTAGAGTAACGCCATGGTAAGGCGTAAGTCATCGGTTCAAATCCGATAAAGGGCTTTTTTTCCACTAAACTCAAGTTTTAGCCTTCGTTTTTCAGCGGAAAATATCTCTATTATTTTTTCTAAAAAGAAAAGGATAACCACCATTATAACGAATTCTGATTATTCTGACTTATAGTTAAGTTAGGAAGTTGAACATTTATTGATTAGCAAAATGACTAATTGCACGTATTAGGAGTAGTCCACCTGTAGTGACATAGTAGTCCTCCTCATGTCTCATTATTCACAAATTTTTTGTCCTGGGACATAACAGAAATATTCTATAATACTCTATATATACAATTCCTATTATTAATCGACAAACCAAGGTGTTCTTATTTCTCCAATGTTCTTATAACACCCACTATCAAATTCTAAATAAAGAAAAAGTAAGTGGACC